AATAATAGGAAATTTTCTTCGATAAACGAAAAAGAACAACGAATGAAATAATTGGAATCACTAATGCATGCATTGTTGTATTAGATCGAAATCTGAAATCTGAAGGTTCTTTTTTGACCTAACTACAAAGAGGCGGATTTCTAATAGGAAAGATACAAACTAGAACTTCTAAAGCAAAAGAGAATAGAAATGACTAGTCTTATAATATAGTTGAACCAAAACACCTATTTTTTTTTTCGAGTGATCGTGTGATCACTTTTTGTTCTCATTCATTCAAGATATTATATGCAAGATATTATAACCTATTACGAAATCTAATTAGTTAAAAAGAAAGTAAAAGTTTTATAAGATTACTGTTCGCTCTAAAATTGAAAATAGATTCGATAAAAAAAAATAGTAATAATTTTCTAATTTGATTCCATAATGATTCGAAAAGAGTTTTGTTTTAAAACGAAATTACACGACCTAATTCTTATTAGTTGAATTGAAAAATGATCCAAGAATGCATTCGCTGATTGCAAACGCGGTATGCGTAGATGTTACAGACGATTAATCAATTTCTTTTTCTAAAGCTGTGACTTTATCCTTGTTAGTGCTGTCTATAATGATATTTGAATCAAAAGCTTGCAATTGGTATTTTTGTTTCTCTCCTATTTTGTAAAAAATGAAACTCAGGTAAGTGCTTTTTTATAAACATATGTATAAAAATAACATATTTCATTTAGCTCCTTGATGCCTATAATAACTAGTTATTTCGGTTTTCTACTAACGGCTTTAACTATAACCTCAGCTCTATTTATTGGTCTGAGCAAGATACGACTTATTTGAAATGAATTGCACAATTCATAAAAGGAAATCTTTCCGCGAACTTCTGTGTATTTCTAGTTACTTATCGTGTCAATTACCAATTCTTGGTCATTGAGATTCGTGGTAATTTGGATTAATATTTAGGTATAGATATTACCTCTTTTTTCTCCTTTCAAACAAATTGAAATGATTGAAGTTTTTCTTTTTGGAATCGTGTTAGGTCTAATTCCTATTACTTTGGCTGGATTATTTGTAACTGCATATTTACAATACAGGCGTGGCGATCAGTTGGACCTTTGATTAATTAACATCCCCCCCTTTTTTTGACCTCCTCCTTTGTTTAATATCCAGGAGGTCAAATTAAGATTGCTGTTCCAGTTCCAGTTAGTGTTTCAGCCGAATTCGATCGAAGAAGATCCGAATCACGCTCTGTAGGATTTGAACCTACGACATCGGGTTTTGGAGACCCGCGTTCTACCGAACTGAACTAAGAGCGCTTTCTTATCATAAAAGAGAATACTGTAAAGAAAAAAGAAAAGAATTGGCCCCAATACATCTTGTATGCATACTATATAGTGTCATTGTATGCATACTATATAGTGTCATAAGAATGAAAGATTCTATATGATATGTCCATTGTGAGTTGATCTTAAAAAATACCTCATTACTGCTCAAAGGAGTAGTAATAGGTAGGGATGACAGGATTTGAACCCGTGACATTTTGTACCCAAAACAAACGCGCTACCAAGCTGCGCTACATCCCTTCCGTTGGTCTACAGTGTCATTGTAGAGAATTCCTGTCTTGTTTTCCACATCGTTATCTCCTCTATTAAAACCTAGAATTTTTCTTTTCATTTCGTCTTTTTGGTCTCATTTAACATATAATAATAGCAAAAGACTTCTATCTATATGAAATATGGAACGGAACCCCAAGGAAAAATAACTGAGTCTTTTTGGGGAATATTGGAGAAGAAAAGGACGTTTTTTCTGTATTTAACAAAAAGTAAATCTTTTTTACTAGATAATTGTACATTTAAATATGTATTATCTTATTGATTACAATAAAATGAAAAAATGAAGGAGGTTTTTCAATGCGAGATCTAAAAACATATCTTTCCGTGGCACCGGTACTAAGTACTCTATGGTTCGGTTCTTTGGCAGGTTTATTGATAGAGATTAATCGTTTTTTCCCGGATGCGTTGACGTTCCCATTCTAGTTATTGGCGCGGGACGGAATAAAGAATATTAGAGATACAATTAAATATCAGCCCCCTCTTTTCTCTTTTTTCCCTTTTTTAGAAGAAGGGAGGAAAGAGAAAGAATAAAAGTGCATTCAACAGCTGTGAGACTCGGGTTCTGGTTGGAATGAAATGAATATTTCATTCTATGGAAGTCGAATACAAACAGTGGTTCTAGGGAAAGAGTATTATACAAGATACTTATATAAAATATAAAATGCTGTACTGTGATTTGAAAGTTTAGAAATCTTTCTATCTTATTTCCGATATTGAGTGTAGTGAAATCTTGCATAAGAGGATAGCAAGTTACAAATTCTATTTTGTTTTTTCCTTCCTTTCTTCTTTTTCGTTTCGGATTGAAAGAGGAAGAGTTGAGTAAATGAAAAATCCAAAGGAGGTTCATGGCCAAGGGTAAAGATGTGCGAATACCGGTTCTTTTGGAATGTACCGCTTGTGTTCGAAACGGTGTTAATAAGGAATCAACGGGCATTTCCAGATATATTACTCAAAAGAACCGGCACAATACGCCTAATCGATTGGAGTTACGAAAATTCTGTCCATATTGTTACAAACATACGATTCACGTGGAGATAAAGAAATAGATTGAAGCGAGTACTTGCGCCCTTATCTTAATCTTACAAGGCAAGGAAAGGGAAAAATGACATTATATATATAACATATTTAACATAGTTAAAAATAATTATAAACAAACCAAATCCTATTTATTTATTCTAATTATAGATCCGGCTGAAATAGGATTTTAGGGATAAGAAATAAACTAACCAAACCATGGATAAATCCAAGCGAACTTTTCTTAAATCCAAGCGATCTTTTCGTAAGCGTTTGCCCCCGATCCAATCGGGGGATCGAATTGATTATAAAAACATGAGTTTAATTAGTCGATTTATTAGTGAACAGGGAAAAATATTATCTAGACGAGTAAATAGATTGACCTTGAAACAACAACGATTAATTACTATTGCTATAAAACAAGCTCGTATTTTATCTTTGTTACCTTTTCTTAATAATGAGAAACAATTTGAAAGAACTGAGTCGACCACTAGAACTACTAGTCTTAGAGGCAGAAAAAGGTAGGTTTACTCTTTATTAACTTGAATTCAAACCCCCATCCGAACTCAAACGCGGATTTCTATTTTGTGGTCAAAATCCAAGAATCCGGATTGAATTCTCGTGTCATAAGAAAAAAAAGAAGAATCTGGGAAGAAGAAAATTTTTTTTTGAACGCGTTGATTCATTTTTATTTTGACTACTTTCTTTTCTCATATTTTCTCATATTCTATTCATTTTTATTTTCTTTTTTATTCGACCTTCCCGGAGTTCATTCTCCGGGCAACTCCGTTTAACCGGTGGATTCCTTCCAACTTACTTCTTTTATAATCTCATTGGAAATCATATAAAGACAATTCCTATTTGATATAGCTATTTGTGCAAGTATTTTACGATTAAGAAGCAACTGTCTCTTGTACAGATCATTTATTAATCTACTATAACTATAGCATACCCCCCTTTCGCGAATTGCTGCATTTATTCGAGTGATCCACAAACGACGAAAATGGATTTTTTTCCTATCCCTATCCCGATGAGCCGAAACCAAAGCTCTTATTTTTTGTTGAGTAATAGTTCGAGTAAGTCTTGAATGAGCCCCCCGAAAGCTTGATGCAAATAAACGAATTTTTGTTCTACGTCTCCGAGCGATATATCCCCGTCTAATTCTGGTCATTGAATAAATGAAACTTTAACGAATAACTAATAGATTTCCTAGATTTCCTTTCTTTCAGTTATTCTTTTGCCCCTTTCCTAGTATATTAATAACAAAACTGATTTTTCCAATGTATAAACTAAGAATTCCAATGGCTTTGGCTACTATAACCTTCCCAACCACAATTTTTGATTTTTTCTAGACATTTCACCTCGAAATACGAAATTTGACTATACTAGGTATTAAAAAATCAAAGTAATGATAAAGAAATAGTGGATTCCATCGTTTCTATGGTTACTTCTTCAACGGTGAGGTCTTCTCTATACACCGGAGCCTTTACTTCATTTAATCAATGTTATTGCTAACTTGTATAGTTCACATTCTTCGGCTCTACCCATGAATTATCCAGTAATAGGTCTTTCACAACAAGCTCTACCTATACAGTAACGGTATTTAATTATGAAGGTTGGCTGGGTAACTGACCCTGTTAGTCCGTTCTTGCAAGAGGGGTCTATGTTAACTAAGATTTCCTCCGCTTAATGGATAACCATTTGCTACCAATGGAGAATTGCTTCTCATTTTGAATTGAGGTGAGTGGATTTACACCAACAGAAACCATAAATTTCATACAAAATAAAAGGGATATCATCCATTTTTAGATAGGAAATCTAGTTTGTTTTTCCGTTATATCCTATTTGATCATTGATATTCGAACATTGTTCTCTTTCCTTTGTTCTAGTTCATGATCTGAACGAGTCGCACATACACCCTAGTACATGTTCCTCGGCGCTGAGGGCATCCCCGAAGCGCGGGGGATTTTGTGACATTTCTAATTGGCTGTCTTGTATTTCTAATAAGTTGTTTAATCGTTGGCATGTTGAATCATATACATAATGGGCTGGTTTAGATCGATCCTAACCGGATGATTATCAATTACTTTTATTCAATAGAATAATAAAAAAGATTCCATAGAATAATAATATTCAACTCGGCAGGGTTCATTTCAGAATTGACGCGAAATCCAGGTTATTGTCATTCAACCGCCACAAGATCAACAATTCCATAAGCTTGGGCCTCTGTTGCTGACATAAAAACATCTCTTTCCATGTCTTCGGATACAACCCATAAGGGTTTGCCCGTTCTTTGTACATAAACCCTTGTCAGGGTTTCACGTAGTTTCAGCAGTTCTCCCACTTCCAGGATGAATTCTCCCGTTGCTACTTCAAAAAAAGAACCAGCAGGTTGGTGGATCATTACCCTGATGATATAAGATAATAAAAGGTTTCTCTCTTTTTCATGATGAGGGGAAGATAAAAGAAAGATAAAAGAATAACAAGAAAAAAAGATAGAATCGAACAACCGTACGGGCATTATGCATTGCATACGGCTCTACAATAAAATTGACCCTTACCTTCCATCAAAGAAATAAAAAATAGGATCGATCAGACCCCGATCGGTAAATGATCAACTTACCACCCTTCCTTTCGGAGGAATTCAAAAATACTATGATGGCTCCGTTGCTATATATATTTATTATATTTTTTTGTCTGTGATTTGTCTGTCATTCAGCAATCCCAAAGTTGCTTTTTATTTGATCAAATAATAAATAAACTAAGGAAAAAAGAATTTTTTTTCGCTCCATAACATAAATAGAAATATTGTTAAGAGACCTCTGGTGTGAAAAAAGTTTGTGACGCTGAACTGGACTTCCAAAATAAGAAAATAGGAAATACGTTTTTATCATATTACTCTCTCGATACATAAGCTAATGTTGTGAAAACAAAAAATTTTTTTTATATCGAATTCAAAGTGCCATGCTATTATTACTTAATATTCATATTCATATTTCATATGGCGAAGGCATAGTCTTCTTTTTTCTCTCAAATAAATAAAAGCCTCATTGGCGCCAAGCGTGAGGGAATGCTAGACGTTTGGTAATTTCTCCTCCGACCAGGATAAAAGATCCCATTGAAGCGGCGGATCCCATGCATATTGTATGTACATCTGGTTGCACAAACTGCATAGTATCATAAAGAGCCACTCCCGGTATTACCCATCCGCCAGGAGAGTTTATAAATAAATACAGCTCTTGGGTATCATCCTCGATACTGAGATATATCATAAGACCAATAAGTTGATTTGAGATCTCGCTATCAACCTCTTGACCTAAAAAAAGTAATCTTTCTCGATAAAGTCGGTTGATTAGGGTCAAATTGTATCCCTTAAGAACCGTACAGGCGCCTTTTAACGCATACGGTTCAAAAAAAATCAATGTGTATATTCCAATACTTTTTCTTTTTTCATAGCAAGTTCCTTCTAACTTATAATAAAAGGATTTTTTTTCACTAAATATGAGTTTGTCTTCCTTTCCTTATAACGAATGTAAAAAAAAAAAAAAAGAATTCATTAAACTTATCCAATTAACTTCTCATTGATGGATTGTTTCATCGAGATCCAATCCAAATCACGATGTCATTTTCTTGTTCTTAAATGGGCCTCTTTAATCTTTTTAGGTTTATGCTCTACTCCGGGTAAAGATCCGCCCGATTTTGATTTGCACATATAGTACAAATGTTCCCATTACCACTTCTTTTTGTTATCCCCCCCTTTTTTTCAATTCATGCATTCCGTAAAAAAGGTTGACGGATTCATGCATATTACTCAATTGATTAACATAATAGTTTGAAAAAAATTTTTCTTTAAAAAAAGGAATACTTTATGATATAAAATAAAATAGAAATAGATATATTACCACTTGGTTTTTTTTAACGGAGCCTGGATACTTCAATGTAGTAGTCCAACTAAGACAACCATAAATTCTTCTAATTGATAATAGTAATCCGAATCCCCCCCAAAACGGATCTAATTGCACTTCACGCTCCAAAATTTTGATGATGAAATGAATCTTTCGTGGGCGAAACAGAGGATATCTCGATTGGGGAGAAAACGGGGAAATCCCATATGACCAAATATATCTGACAAGTCGCACTATATGTCAAGCCAAGATGCATCTTCCTCTCCAGGACTTCGAAAAGGTACTTTTGGGACACCAATAGGCATTAAATGAAATAAAAAAGAACTAAGTACTATATTTTACTTTGATGTGGAAACGTAACAAAGCCTTTCTTTTTCTTTATAATATTGTACTTTATCCTAATCAGATTTTATTCAATTCATAAGATTTTATTCATCATTTATGAAAATTTGATAAAGAAAGCAAGAAAAAAAGGGAAAATTATTACGAATAGTGTCCTCTAATGATGAACAAGTATGGGCACATTCGCTCATAGAAAATGGCATTCACTTCCCCATTGCGTATTGGTACTTATCGAGTATAGAATAAATCTGCTTCTCTTTGTTCCTACGAACAAAATTGTTCCATTATTACCAACAGAATAGAACAAATATGAACCCTTGCGTTGAAATAATTTACTAAAACTAAATAGGGGGGTCCATAACATAGTCATAGTATAGTCTTTTACAATGCAATAAAGTTACATAGTGTCTTTTTTCTTTCATAAAGGGGTATTTCCATGGGTTTGCCTTGGTATCGTGTTCATACCGTTGTATTGAATGATCCCGGACGGTTGCTTTCTGTTCATATAATGCATACAGCTTTGGTTGCTGGTTGGGCCGGTTCGATGGCCCTGTATGAAATAGCAGTTTTTGATCCTTCTGACCCTGTTCTTGATCCAATGTGGAGACAGGGTATGTTCGTTATACCCTTCATGACTC